CTACTGATCTAGAAAGTTCTACTGATCTGGATGTAACTCAAAAATACAAGCATTTGTGGGTTCAATGCGAAAATTGTTATGGATTAAATTATAAGAAATTTTTTAAATCAAAAATGAATCTTTGTGAACAATGTGGATATCATTTGAAAATGAGTAGTTCAGATAGAATCGAACTTTCGATCGATCCGGGTACTTGGGAGCCTATGGATGAAGACATGGTCTCTCTGGATCCCATTGAATTTCATTCGGAGGAGGAGCCTTATAAAAATCGGATCGACTCTTATCAAAGAAAGACAGGATTAACCGAGGCTGTTCAAACAGGCATAGGGCAACTAGACGGTATTAACGTAGCAATTGCGGTTATGGATTTTCAGTTTATGGGGGGTAGTATGGGATCCGTAGTTGGGGAGAAAATTACCCGCTTGATTGAATACGCTACTAAAGAATTTCTACCTCTTATTATAGTGTGTGCTTCTGGAGGGGCACGCATGCAAGAAGGAAGTTTGAGCTTGATGCAAATGGCTAAAATCTCTTCTGCTTTATATGATTATCAATCCAATAAAAAGTTATTCTATGTACCAATCCTTACATCTCCTACTACCGGTGGGGTGACAGCTAGTTTTGGTATGTTGGGGGATATCATTATTGCTGAACCCAATGCCTACATTGCCTTTGCGGGTAAAAGAGTAATTGAACAAACATTGAATAAAACAGTACCCGACGGTTCACAAGCGGCTGAGTATTTATTCCAGAAGGGCTTATTCGATTTAATCGTACCACGTAATCCTTTAAAAAGCGTTCTGAGTGAGTTATTTCAACTCCACACTTTCTTTCCTTTGAATCAAAATTAAAACATTCAGTTCAATTATTTTGAGCAAACAAGTAATTAGTTTATCTAATTAGTTTATCGGAATCCAAGTAAAAATTAGACGAATGGGGTTTTCTTTGTTGACATAAGATCTAATTGTATAAAGAATCAAAAGTCACATCAAATTGAAAATCCGTCCCCTTTTCTATATTCATTATTATTTATCAACAAGATAAAAGATGAAATTCTTATTTTCGTAAAGTAAAAAAAAAAAAAAAAAAAAAGATCTTCTTCTCGTCATATATAATTCAAATCTATTAAATATAGAATTTTTTATCTTTCTATATCTTACGATAATCCTATTTTGACTAAGAATCCCTACTGGATGGGATTCTAACAAACCCTTCAATATAATTCAATATAAATAGAATCTAACTAAGTAGAATCTAATTCATTTTTAATAAGCTTTTTGCTTAATAAATGAAATTCGAAGACAAGAGCAAAAAATGAAGAAAAAAATATCTCATCCATATCCTTTCAAATCCTTCATGTAGAAAGATAAAAAACTACATTATATACTCACTTAGATAGATACTTATATCTATATAATAATAATAATTCTCAAATTATAATAAGTAAGATATCCTTATATATAATAAGATATATAATAAGATATCTTTATATTCTAAATTGATATTATAAATAATAAATATAAAATCTAAATAATAATAACAGGTACAAATAGTCAATCGAGGTACCCATTCTATGACAACTCTTAACTTTCCCTCTATTTTGGTCCCTTTAGTAGGCCTAGTATTTCCGGCAATCGCAATGGCTTCTTTATTTCTTCATGTTCAAAAAAACAAGATTGTTTAGAGCCGATGGCACAAAATCTCATCTATTTTTTTTACGTTTGTATCATAACACAGATATCCTTTAGCAAAATATGGTATAAGCGGCTTCCGCCGAAAAATTCTTATGTCTCCAGAAAATGCTATATTTTAGCTATTTTCAAATAAACCCGAATCGGCGGATGGCTGAGCTGTAAAGCCGGTCTATCTATATGTATGTGGCTATCTTTAGTGAGTGATACGAAGGGTATGTTATTAGTTTAGATCTAACCAATTTAATGAATTACTCCTAAAGGTTCACATCAAACTAGTTCAAACTAGTGCTAGTTGATGCGAGTTACTTCGGAAACAAACAGACTAAAGTCAAATTCATTTGGGGTATTCTCTCAATTCCAAAAAAGCAACGGGATCAAGTATGAGTTGTCGATCAGAACATATATGGATAGAACCTATAAAGGGGGCTCGAAAAATAAGTAATTTATGCTGGGCTATTATCCTTTTTTTAGGTTCATTAGGATTCTTGTTGGTTGGAACCTCGAGTTATCTTGGTAGAAATTTGATATCTTTCTTTCCGTCTCAGCAAATCGTTTTTTTTCCACAAGGAATTGTGATGTCTTTCTATGGGATCGCGGGTCTTTTTATTAGCTCCTATTTGTGGTGCACAATTTCGTGGAATGTAGGTAGTGGTTATGATCGATTTGATATAAAAGACGGAATAGTGTGTATCTTTCGTTGGGGATTTCCTGGAAAAAATCGTCGGGTCTTCCTCCGATTTCTTATAAAAGATATTCAATCCGTCAGAATAGAAGTTAAAGAGGGTATTTATGCTCGGCGTGTCCTTTATATGGATATAAGAGGCCAGGGAGCCATTCCATTGACTCGTACTGATGAGAATTTTACTCCACGGGAAATGGAACAAAAAGCTGCGGAATTGGCCTATTTCTTGCGTGTACCAATTGAAGTATTTTAATTTGAAGTTATTTTACCGAGAAATGAATGCTTTCTCAGCAGGAGGGCAAAAATGCAAGAATCCTCTTTTTCTAGAACATAACTTAATTGATGTTTCTTCAGAACATTCATTCGAGTTAAAGCAGACTATATGGAACAAGTATAAAAAAAACTCTTTGGGGTATCTTTTATATGTATCGATATATACACAACTCAATTAAATAAAAAATGAATAAAAAATCGAAATATCTCATAATAAACCATTTCGAAATAAGGAAATATCCCCCCTTTTGACTTGCTTTTTACTTGTTGGAATTGAGACTTTATATTCAGATAGATAATATCTTGTCATTTTTTCGACGCTTCTTTTTGTGCTCCTTAATGACCAAAAAATTGGATCTCTTATAATGATAACTAGCCAATTTCTTTCTGTCGTTTTTTGCCACCCTTTTTTCATTTCACAAGATTCTTCAGAAAATTCCCTCAATTCTTCTATCCCTGACTACTCATAGTCAGTTAAATTTTTTAGAAATCTTAGCTATTTTTATCTAATGATAGAAAAGGAGTTCTTTCGTATCAAAATATTAAAAATATTTATATTCATTATTGAAATTGAATATTGAATTTTAGATTGAATTTTCGGGGCATTCATCGAAAGGAGATATGTGCTTCGAATTTTACTTTCGAATTTTACTATAGGGAAACAATACTTTTTTATTCTTTATTATTTATTCATTCGAATTTTTCGTCTATTTCTGTCTTTTTTTCTAGATTCAAGGCCTAAGAAATCACAAATCAAAAATAGTGAATAGATTCATAGGTTCGATAACTTGTAATAGAACTGATGCGTGAGAGAAATATTAGATTACATAGAGTCGACGAATGAGATGGGTTCATTAACAATTCACAGATGAAAAAATGGCAAAAAAGAAAGCATTCACTCCTCTTTTATATCTTGCATCTATAGTATTTTTGCCCTGGTGGATTTCTCTCTTATTTCAAAAAAGTCTGGAATCGTGGGTTACTTATTGGTGGAATCCTAGTCAATCCGAAACTTTTTTGAATGATATTGAAGAAAAGAGTATTTTAGAAAAATTCATAGAATTAAAGGAACTCCTCTTCTTAGAAGAAATGATCAAGGAATACTCGGAGACACATCTACAAAACCTTCGTATAGGAATTCACAAAGAAACAATCCAATTAATCAAGATACACAATGAGGGTCGTATTCATACGATTTTGCACTTCTCGACAAATATAATATGTTTCATTATTCTAAGTGGTTATTCTATTTTGGGTAATAAAGAACTTGTTATTCTTAACTCTTGGGCTCAGGAATTCCTATATAACTTAAGTGACACAATAAAAGCTTTTTCTCTTCTTTTATTAACCGATTTATGTATTGGATTTCATTCGCCCCATGGTTGGGAATTGATGATTGGCTTTGTCTACAAGGATTTTGGATTTGTTCATAATGATCAAATTATATCTGGCCTTGTTTCAACTTTTCCAGTCATTCTAGATACAATTTTCAAATATTGGATTTTCCGTTATTTAAATCGCGTATCTCCGTCACTTGTAGTGATTTATCATTCAATGAATGACTAAAAAATAGTCTACTTAATCCAATTATAATGTTTCTTACTTTGCAGTTGTACATAAGCAAAACATTGAAAATTGCTTTCTATTTCTACCCATCCCGGAGATTCATCCTATATTCCTATATATTAATCGAGTCAAATTATTCCAGTAAATAACAGAATCGTGGATAGGAAACTCCATTAGTGACCTACCCCAATTTATTGTAGAAATTTTCGGGATCAATGATTGGACCATGCAAACTAGAAATAATTTTTCTTGGATAAAGGAACAGATTACTCGATCTATTTCCGTATCGCTCATGATATATATAATAACTCGTACACCCATTTCAAATGCATATCCCATTTTTGCACAGCAGGGTTATGAAAATCCACGAGAAGCGACTGGACGTATTGTATGCGCCAATTGCCATTTAGCTAATAAACCGGTGGATATTGAGGTTCCGCAAGCGATACTTCCCGATACTGTATTTGAAGCAGTTGTTCGAATTCCTTATGATACGCAACTGAAACAAGTTCTTGCTAATGGTAAAAAAGGGGCTTTGAATGTAGGGGCTGTTCTTATTTTACCAGAGGGTTTTGAATTAGCCCCTCCCGATCGTATTTCCCCCGAGATAAAAGAAAAGATGGGTAATCTGTCTTTTCAGAGCTATCGCCCCAATCAAAAAAATATTCTTGTCATAGGCCCTGTTCCTGGTCAGAAATATAGTGAAATGACCTTTCCTATTCTTTCCCCGGACCCCGCTACTAAGAAAGACGTTCACTTCTTAAAATATCCTATCTACGTAGGTG